TGCGGAAAATAGTTATTTGGGAACTGTTTCAAGCAAATGTGCATTCCCCCCTTTTTTTGGACAGAATAAACAAATCCCCCCTTTTTTCGTTTGATATCTCCGGACTAATGAAACTAATTTTTAGAAATTGGATGGGAAAAGGGACAGAATTCAAAATTCTAGATTATACAGAAGAACAGACAAAAAAAGGAGAGAAAAAAGAGAAGGACAAAAAAGAAGAGAACAAAAGAAAGGAAAAAGCACGGATAGAAATAGCAGAAGCCTGGGATACCATTCCATTTGCACAAGTAATAAGAGGCTCTATGTTAATAACTCAATCGATTCTTAGAAAATATATTATTTTACCTTTATTGATAGTAGCTAAAAATATGGGTCGTATGTTATTATTGCAACTTCCTGAATGGTCTAAGGATTTACAGGAATGGAATAGAGAAATGCATGTTAAATGTACCTATAATGGTGTTCAATTATCAGAAACCGAATTTCCGAAAAATTGGTTAACAGACGGTATTCAGATAAAAATCCTATTTCCTCTCTGTCTGAAACCTTGGCACAGATCTAAGCTGCAAACCTCTCATAGAGATCTAATGAAAAAAATAAAAAAAAAAGATGATTTTTGTTTTTTAACGGTTTGGGGAATGGAAGCTGAACTTCCTTTTGGTTCTCCCCGAAAAAGACCTTCTTTTTTTGAGCCCATTTTTAAAGAACTCAAAAAAAAAATTAAAAAATTGAAAAAGAAATATTTTCTAGTTTTAAGAGTTTTAAAGGGAAGAACAAACTTTTTTCTAACAGTCTCAAAAGAAACAAAAAATTGGGTCATCAAAAGTGTTCTATTTATAAAAAGAATAAGAAAAGTACTTTCAAAAGTAAATAAAATTCTGTTATTTAGATTGAGAGAAGTATATGAATTAAGTGAAACTAAAAAAGAAAAAGATTCTATAATCAACAATCAGATAATTCATGAATCGTTTAATCAAAGTCGATCTACAGATTGGACAAATTATTCCCTGACAGAAAAAAAACGGAAGGATCTGACTGATAGAACACGCACAATTAGAAATCAAATAGAAAAAATTACAAACGACAAAAAAAAAGTAACTCCAGGAATAAATATTAATTCTAACAAAACAACTTATAATGCCAAAAGACTAGAATCACTAAAAAATATTTGGCAAATATTAAAAAGAAGAAATGCTCGATTAATCAGTAAATTACATTATTTTATAAAAATTTTCATTGAAAGAATCTACATAGATGTCTTTCGATGTATCATTAATATTCCCCAAATCAATATACAACTTTTTCTTGAATCAACAAAAAAAATGATTGATAAATACATTTACACTAATGAAACAAATCAAGAAAGAATTAATAAAACAAATCAAAATACAATTCACTTTATTTCGACTATAAAAAAGTCACTTTATAATATTAGTAATAGTAAAAGGAATTCACCTATTTTTTGTGACTTATCCTCCTTGTCACAAGCATATGTATTTTACAATTTATCCCAAACCCACTTGGATAAATTAAGATCTGTTCTTCAATATCACGGAACATCTTTTTTTCTTAAGACTGGGATAAAGGATTCTTTTGGAACACAAGGAATAATTCATTCTGAATTAAGATATAAGAAATTTCGGAGTTATGGAGCGAATCAATGGAAAAACTGGTTAAGGGGTCATTATCAATACGATTTATCTCAGATTAGATGGTCTAGATTAATCCCACAAAAATGGCGAAATAGAGTCAATCAATGTCGTACAGCTCAAAAGAAAGATTTAAAGAAATGGAATTCATATGAAAAAAACCAATTACTTTATTACAAAAAACAAAAAGATTCTGAAGTATATTCATTATCGAATCAAAAAGATAATTTTCAAAAATACTTTAAATATGATCTTTTATCATATCAATCTATTAATTATGAAACTAAGAGGAACTCATATATTTCTGTTTATGGATCACCATTACAAGTAAATACGAATCAAAAGATTTCTTATAATTACAACACACCTAAAGGCAAATTATTTGATAAATGGGGGGGTATTCCTATCAATAATTATCTAGGAAGAGGTGATATTATGTATATGGAAAAAAATCCAGATAGAAAATATTTTGATTGGAAAATTCTCAAGTTTTGTCTTAGAAAAAAAGTCAATATTGAGGCCTGGATCAAGATCGATTCCAACAGTAATAAAAAAACTAAGATTGGAACTAATAATTACCCAATAATTGATAAAATTGATAAGAAAGGTCTTTTTTATCTTACAATTCATCAAGATCTAGAAATCAATCCACCCAATCATAAAAAAATCTTTTTTGATTGGATGGGAATGAATGAAGAAATACTAAATTGTCCTATATCCAATCTGGAACTTTGGTTCTTCCCCGAATTTGTGCTACTTTATAATGCATATAAAATGAAACCGTGGATTATACCAAGCAAATTACTTCTTTTAAATTTGAATATAAATGAAAATGTTAGTGAAAATAAAAACGTCAATGGAAAGCCAAAAGGGAATTTTTTTATACCATCGAATGAAGAAAAAAAATCTTTTGAATTAAAGAATCGAAATCAAGAAGAAAAAGAACCCGCAGATCGACGAGATCGTGGTTCAGATGCACAAAACCAAAGAAATCTTGGATCCCTTCTCTCAAACCAACAAAAAGATATTGAAGAAGATTATGCGCGATCAGACATGAAAAAACATAAAACGAAAAAACAATACAAGAGCAACACGGAAGCAGAACTAAATTTCTTCCTGAAACGATATTTGCTTTTTCAATTGAGATGGGACGATGCTTTGAATCAAAGAATGATCAATAATATTAAGGTATATTGTCTCCTGCTTAGACTGAGAAACCCAAGAAAAATTACTATATCCTCTATTCAAAGAAGAGAAATGAGTCTGAATATAATGCTGATTCAGAAGAATTTACCTCTTACAGAATTGATGAAAAAAGGGATATTGATTATCGAATCGGTTCGTCTGTCTGTAAAAAATGATGGACAATTTATTATGTATCAAACCATAGGTATTTCATTGGTTCATAAGAGTAAACGCCAAATTAATCAAAGATATCGAGAACGAGGATATGTTGATAAGAAGAATTTTGATGAATCTATTTCAAAACATCAAAGAATGACTGGAAATAGAGATAAAAATCATTCGAATTTACTTGTTCCTGAAAATATTTTATCATCTAGACGTCGTAGAGAATTGAGAATTTTAATTTGTTTCAGTTCAACGAATAGAAATGGTGTGAATAGAAATCCGGTATTTTGTAACGAGAACAACGTAAAAAACTGGAGTCCATTTTTGGATGAAAGTAAACATCTTGATAGTGATAAAAATGAATTAATTCAATTAAAGTTCTTTCTTTGGCCGAATTATCGATTAGAAGATTTAGCTTGTATGAATCGCTATTGGTTTGATACGAATAATGGCAGTCGTATCAATATGTTAAGACTACGTATGTATCCACGATTAAAAATTGGTTAATGTTAATACCGTATTTTTCCTATATATCCTATACCGTATATGGTATATGAAAGTAAACAGATGTACACATACCTTGTCTTACATCCCATTCTAATATACGTCAATAAAGTATCAATTAGATAAAAAGTGAATTGAATCAACAAAATCTTCTTCATTTTCGGTTTAAATATAAATTATTCGCTTTTGTGAGTGCAAAAACGTACCATCCTTTTGTATCCCTATTCGAATCCAATTTGATTAATTCATTTTAATTGATAAAATTAGGAGTCGATAAAGAAATTAAGATCATTATGTATATCACATTCAAATTACTGGCATTATTATTTCTGATCGATAAAATTACATATCTGTAAAGTCAAAAAAGGAGGAGGAAATTCTTTTATGGTCAAAAATTCATTCATTTCCGTTACTTCACAAGAAGAAAAGAAAGAAAACAGGGGGTCTGTTGAATTTCAAGTAGTCAGTTTTACCAATAAGATACGGAGACTTACTTCACATTTGGAATTGCACAAAAAAGACTATTTATCTCAGAGAGGTCTACGGAAAATTCTGGGAAAACGTCAACGGCTATTGGCTTATTTGTCAAAAAAAAATAGAGTACGTTATAAAGAAATAATTGGTCAGTTGGATATTCGAGAGATAAAAACTCGTTAATTTGAAGAATCTTTTTGATCGTTTAAATTTTGATGAACTTCTTTTTTTTCACTTTCAGCAATTCATGGAAGAATGAATGGGGAAAAACCTATGACTGCACCAGCTACAAGAAAAGACCTCATGATAGTCAATATGGGTCCTCACCACCCATCAATGCATGGTGTTCTTCGACTCATCGTTACTCTAGATGGTGAAGATGTTATTGACTGCGAACCAATATTGGGTTATTTACACAGAGGAATGGAAAAAATTGCAGAAAACCGAACAATTATACAATATTTGCCTTATGTAACACGTTGGGATTATTTAGCTACTATGTTCACAGAAGCAATAACTGTAAATGCACCAGAACAGTTAGGCAATATTCAAGTACCTAAAAGGGCGAGCTACATCAGAGTCATTATGTTGGAGTTGAGTCGTATAGCTTCGCATTTGTTATGGCTTGGCCCTTTTATGGCAGATATTGGGGCACAGACCCCCTTCTTCTATATTTTTCGAGAACGAGAATTGATATATGACCTATTCGAAGCTGCCACCGGTATGCGAATGATGCATAATTATTTTCGTCTCGGAGGAGTAGCTGCTGATCTACCTCATGGATGGATAGATAAATGTTTAGATTTTTGCGATTATTTTTTAACAGGGGTTGCTGAATATCAAAAGCTTATTACACAGAATCCTATTTTTTTAGAACGAGTTGAAGGAGTAGGCATTATTGGCGGAGAAGAAGCAATAAATTGGGGTTTATCAGGACCAATGCTACGAGCTTCCGGAATACAATGGGATCTTCGTAAAGTTGATCATTATGAGTGTTACGACGAATTTGATTGGGAAGTACAATGGCAAAAAGAAGGGGATTCGTTAGCTCGTTATTTAGTACGAATCAGCGAAATGACAGAATCTATAAAAATTATTCAACAGGCTCTAGAAGGAATTCCAGGGGGGCCCTATGAGAATTTAGAAATCCGACGCTTTGATAGAGTAAGGGATCCCGAATGGAATGATTTTGATTATCGATTCATTAGTAAGAAACCTTCTCCGACTTTTGAATTATCACAGCAAGAACTTTATGTAAGAGTCGAAACCCCAAAAGGAGAATTGGGAATTTTTCTGATAGGAGATCAGAGTGTTTTTCCCTGGAGATGGAAAATTCGCCCACCCGGTTTTATCAATTTGCAAATTCTTCCTCAGTTAGTTAAAAAAATGAAATTGGCTGATATTATGACGATACTAGGTAGCATAGATATCATTATGGGAGAAGTTGATCGTTGAAATGATAATTGATACAACAGAAGTACAAGCTATCAATTCTTTTTCCAGATTGGAATCCTTACAAGAGGTCTATGGGATCATATGGATGCTTGTCTATATTTTGACTACTGTATTAGGAATCACAATAGGTGTACTAGTAATTGTTTGGTTAGAAAGAGAAATATCTGCAGGGATACAACAACGTATTGGACCTGAATACGCCGGACCTTTAGGAATTCTTCAAGCTCTAGCAGATGGTACAAAATTACTTTTCAAAGAGAATCTTCTTCCATCTAGAGGAGATAATCGTTTATTCAGTATCGGACCATCTATAGCAGTCATCTCAATTCTACTAAGTTATTCAGTAATTCCTTTTGGATATCATCTTGTTCTAGCTGATCTAAGTATTGGTGTTTTTTTATGGATTGCCATTTCCAGTATTGCTCCCGTTGGACTTCTTATGTCAGGATATGGATCAAATAATAAATATTCCTTTTTAGGTGGTCTCCGAGCTGCTGCTCAATCAATTAGTTATGAAATACCATTAACTCTATGTGTGTTATCAATATCTCTACGTGTGATTCGTTAAGAAATAAATTTTCCCTATTTTTTTTCTTTCTAGGAAGGAAGTTAAATAAGTTGAATATCCATTTTCATTTTTTTATTCATCATTCAGGCTGATGAACTAAACCAGATAGTTATATGAGTGAAAGAAAACGGCTTATAAATTTGCGGTAAAAAAATGGAGTCTCATTACCTATGTACAAGAGTTAAATGAAAGTAAATATAAGCAGTAAAGATTGGTTACCCCAAGATATTGGTTGATTAGTCATCATGGCTTGAAGCGGGTTCAAAAGATCAACTGTATAGAGGTTTTACTATTAATTACCATACATATACGTGTATTACCATAACAGGAGATTGGGCAAAAATGAGTGGATGGCTAGGAACACCAAGGTACACAAAGGATTCGTAATGGAGATTATGTAAGTTATCCAACAGGATATTTCTGTGCATAAAAGGAATTTTAATTGGGGCTTTAAGTTAGTAGAAATGATCAAGAAGTACTCCCCACGATTCCGATCCAGAGTATACTCCTATCCACCGATTAAAGAAATAACTATCAAGAACGAACTAATCCTTTACTTTGTTTTAAAATCCCTTTTTATGAGAAAGGAGAATAGGAACGAAAAAATAGAAAGAATGTAATTGCAATAGAAAAAAGAGAGCTTTTCTTATTCTTTCTTTACTATATAATATAGATATTTAGACCTATATACCTATTTTTAGAGATAAAATTCTTGTCAGGATTCCTGAACTAATGCAAGGTCTAATTCTTTTTCGTAATCGAAAATGCTAGGTTGAAATATCTATTGATATTTCTACAAGAAGAATTTTATTCAAGGATTAAGTTATTATTCAACAAAGAAAATTTGGAAATTATTAAAAGATGAGATCAATTCAGAAGCACTTTATATTCAATATTTTATATGAAATATAAAAAAATAGAAATATATATAGCAGACAGAATTCCATTGGTCTAATTCGGGACCTTAGGATAGATTTGGATTCTATATATCCTACAAACATAGCAAGATAAATAATAGTGAGTGGGTCCTTAGATTTATTTGTGACCTTCAAGGAGCCGTATGAGATGAAAATCTCATGTCCGGTTCTGTAATAGCGATGGGCACAGTGATGTTATCATCGACTATGATTATCTAACAGTTCAAGTACAGTTGATATAGTTGAAGCGCAATCAAAATATGGTTTTTGGGGATGGAATTTGTGGCGTCAACCTATAGGGTTTATCATTTTTCTAATTTCTTCCCTAGCCGAGTGTGAAAGATTGCCCTTTGATTTGCCAGAAGCAGAAGAAGAATTAGTAGCAGGTTATCAAACCGAATATTCAGGTATCAAATTTGGTTTATTTTACGTTGCTTCATATCTGAATCTACTGCTTTCTTCATTATTTGTAACAGTTCTTTACTTGGGGGGTTGGAATCTTTCTATTCCGTACATATTTGTTCCTGAGCTATTTGAAATAAATAAAGCAGGTAGAGTCTTTGGAACAATAATTGGTATCTTT